TGTGTAAAAAATACCAATCTAATGGATTTTTGTACTGAAATTGACGAACAAACAATAACTAACAATAGTAGTGTTTAGTTATAGTTATATAGAAACTACATTTTAGTGGGGCGTGGCCAAGTGGTAAGGCAACGGGTTTTGGTCCCGATATTCGAAGGTTCGAATCCTTCCGTCCCAGAGCATCTGTATTTTATCATACAAATGCTAAGCTAAGGCTAAAAATGTATTGCGGTAAGAGTAAAAAGAACTAGTATTTCATCTAGATCTGTTTCATTTTATACTTAAGCAAGAGAGTCTTTTAGGATTCTAAAAAGAAAAGAAAAAGAAATGTCTTTTTTGTTCCTAACGCCCCATCCCCGTAGAATCGTGGGTGAGTTAATCAACAATAAGAATAAAAGATGTTAATTTCCATATCTGTCCAAATCTCATGTCGAATATTGAATATTATTAAAAAAGAATCAAGTTACATACAGAATCAAGTTAGAGACATAATAGATTTTTTTTGAACTGTATTTTTCGCTATTTTCTATTTTTTTCTTTCCTAATCTAATGAATTAAGTCTATATGCAAATGAAATTCGATTATTCTCTACTCTAAATGCTGCTATCAAAAAAGAAATAGATTCTAATAGAGATATTCTAGCTATATAGTTCTAGATATATAGTTCTAGATATAGAGTATAGAATACATATATAGTATAGAATACGTATAAGTAGAGTATAACTTTATACAGATTTAACCAATGACTATTCATGATTCCATAATGGAATCAATTGTACACCGGTTCCAAATAGAGGAGTGTTATGGTCAAACTTCGTTTGAAACGATGTGGTAGAAAGCAACGTGTGTCTTGAAGGACATGATCTGGTGTGGATTCTTATATCCATCATTTTTTTTCAAGAAAAAGAGTGCTCTTGACTCGACATTCTCTGTTCTATTATACTAGAACCCGCATTTTTTATTTGGTTTGTTTCATTTTCAAATAAAAACGAGTACATAATGGAGCTCGAGTAGAAAGTCTTAATTGATTTTTTAAGAGCAAGAATCTAGGGTTAATCTCAATCAATAAGTTAGAACAACTTCGTAAGTATATCTTTGCTAGAGAAACCGGAAGGCTTCAATCTCATCAATCAAGTTTTCACTCCAAACAAAAAGGAAAATTTGTTGGAATTGAGAAAAAGAAAAACTTTTCGAGAAAAAGTATATTGTGCGAGTTTCTATTCTTCTTTTGTTTGATAAACAATCAAAAAAGGGGTATGTTGCTACCACTTTGAAAGGATTAGAGATCAACGAAGTAATGTATAAACCTAATGATTCAAAAAAAGATAAAAGATTCCGAAACAAGGTAAGACCTTTTCCATTGTCAATTATATCAAGGACTAGATTGGAATGAAGAATTCCAGTATAGTCTAAATAAGTTAGACAAAGACAAAAAGGGGTTAGAGACTACTCAATAAAAAAAATTCCAAAAGATTTTCTTTTGAGCTATTTGAGAATTATTCAACTTGAGTTCTGAGTACAAAGGTTTTTTCAAATTGAGTTCTGAGTACAAAGGTTTTTCAAAAAAAAAGAAGAATAGAAAGGGGACTAAATTACTAGTCTAATTTTTTGATGATTTTATGGATCTACTTTTCATTCGAATTTGATAGAAAAAAAAAGAACGAAAAGAAATCCTTTTTCTCGAGCCGTACGAGGAGAAAACCTCTTATACGTTTCTAGGGGGGTATTATTTAGATAATCTATCCCAATGAGCCATTTATCGAATCGTTGCAATTGATGTTCGGTCCCGAAGAGAAGGAAGAGATCTTCGGAAAGTGGGTTTTTATGATCCGATAAAGAATCAAACTTTTTTAAATGTTCCGGCTATTCTATATTTTCTTGAAAAGGGTGCTCAACCTACTAGAACTGTTTATGATATTTTTAAAAAGGAAGGGATTTTTAAAGAACTTTGCCTTAATGACTAACCAAGCCAAATTCAAGAAAAAAAGAAGTTAATTAAATTCAAAATTCAAAAAGAGATTTAGGTGATATATGGTTTGGTAGAATACTCTCCTTCTTATTCCCACCTCCTCTTACTCTATTCCGGCCTTTTTCTTTTTGTTCCCATAGGATTTTTCTTCTTGTTTTCTTTTCATTTTCATAGGATATTTTTGTTATAATGAATGATTCTAATTCATGTTATTAATCTAAGATGTATATTAAGTCAATAAATGAAGAAATTTCGATTCACCAAGTCAATAAATGAGTTGGATCTAGTAATAGAGAATATAGCAAATTTGGACATCCCTTTCATTTTTTGTTTTTCCTTGGAACTCTACTACTAATTCATTCTAATTAATTAATAAAAAAAACAAAGAATCAAGCTTGCTTAGTTTATTTATTTGGTGGATATTTATTGAGCTTTTTTTTCTTATAGCTACATCCCTTTAAGTACCCATGCAGCTTAGTTAGATAGCGCCAATCCAACACAAGTTCTTTTATTAGACTTTATTTTATAGATACTTAGATTTTTGATTTCTATCAAATTCGATTTCTCTAAAATGTATTTTTCTATTTTTTAGGCTTATTAGATTTTCGAATTTCCTACAATTTCGATATTTAAATAGGAATTAGATATTCCAAGTATATATATATATAATATATATATATATATATTCTTATTTCTTTTCATTTCATTTATTGATTTCAAATTTGGATTTCATTTCCAATTTGGATTTTCTGACTTTGTTTTCATTCTTTTGCATTTGGTTTTTTTAACATACATATTGACAAGAGTGTAATGAACGAATATAATTCAATGGTAACTAGATCTATATTTTTTTAGATACTTTATCTAAATATGGGTGGGGTCCTATGTCCAATCTAATACATAGTTTTGGTTTTTTACTTTATTCAATTCAAGATGAAATTCAAGAATTCGTTCCATTTTCTGTGAGACAAAACCAAATTCTTGAGAAAATAATGGTAAATATTCTAATTATACCGTTCTAACTTTAATGATTCTAAGTATTAAGTATATTCTAAATATTAAGTATTCCTAAGATTTTATATTTCTTTTTATTTAGAAATTGGATTTTGATTCGAATAATAGAATATATTCGAATATTAGAAATAGTTAGAATATGTATAGAATATAAATAGCTAAGAGCTAAGAATATTGAAACAGAATATCTAAGAATTGAGGGGTAGAGTTTTTTAGAATCTCTTTTATTTACAAATTTCTTGTAGTTTCATTTGAACCCTTGCTTTGTTTTTCGAAGTGATTTTTTGATTCCGACTGTATCTATATACATTGTTTGGGTTGCTAACTCAACGGTAGAGTATTCGGCTTTTAAGTGCGGCTAGGATCTTTTACACATTTGGATGAAGCAAGGATTTGTCCACACCATCGGTAGAGTTTGTAAGACCACGACTGATCCTGAAAGGAATGACTGGAAAAAAGAGCATGTCGTATCAATGGATCATTATGAGACTATTTCGTTCTTAGGAAATCGGTACAAAACTTTGTTTGAATCCTTGGAACGACGTAAAATGAATCCAAAGTTGGGTCGATTGAATACATGGATCGAGCCCTATGGTTCTAATTGTAGGAAAAAAAGCAACGAGCTTCTGTTCTTAATTGGAATGCTTACCCGCCCTGATTAAATGTTAAAAATAGATTAGTGACTGATGCGGGAAGGTTTTTTCTTGAGAGTGGATTATCCATTTTTTTTAGCGAATCCTAACTATTAGCCATTCCCATTTTTGAGTGGAGATGAATGTGTAGAAGAAACAGTATATTGATAAGGATACTTTTTCCAAAATCAAAAGAGCGATCGGGTTGAAAAAATAAAGGATTTCTAACCATCTTCTTAGCCTATAAAGTTAGATGGAAAAAAGATAGAGAGTCCGTTGATAAGTTTATTTGTCTCCGAGGTTTCTATTAGTTCTTACTAAAATACCTTGTTTTGACTGTATCGCACTATGTACTATTTGATAACCTAAAAAACCCTCTACTTTGACTTTCGTTTCGGGTCTTTTTTTTTAATGGAAGAATTCCAAGGATATTTAGATCTATTGAGATCTTGGCAAGACAATTTTTCATATCCACTTCTTTTTCAGGAATATATTTATGCATTTGTACATGATTTTGATTTTCATAGGTCTATTTTGTTGGAAAATAGAGGTTATGACACAAAATACAGTTTACTAACTGTGAAACGTTTAGTTACTCGAATGTATCAACAGAATCGTTTGAGTCTTTCTCTTAATGATTCTAACCAAAATGAATTTCTTGGACACAATAAAAACTTGTATTCTCACCTGATCTCGGAGGGATTTGCAGTCATTGTGGAAATTCCATTTTCTATGCAATTCAAAAGTTTTCTAGAAGGAACAGAACTTCCAAAAAAATTTCAAAATTTACGATCAATCCATTCAATATTTCCTTTTTTAGAGGACCAACTTTCACATTTAAATTATGTCTTAGATATATGGATCCCTTCCCCCGCCCATCTGGAAATATTGGTTCAAAGTATTTGCTACTGGGTAAAAGATGCCTCTTGTTTGCATTTATTGCGAGTCTTTCTTTATGAGTATTGCAATTCTAATAGTCTTCTTACTAAAAAATCTGTTTACAATTTATTAAAAAGAAATAAAAGATTCTTCTTGTTCCTATATAATTCCCGTGTGTGTGAATATCAATCCACCCTCGTTTTTCTCCGCAACCAATCCTTTCATTTACGATCAATATCTTCCGGAACCCTTCTTGCACGAGTCTATTTCTACGGAAAGGTAGACTATCTTCGAAAAGTTTTGACTAAGAATTTAAAAGGTATCCTATGGTTCTTTAAGCATCCTTTTATGCATTATGTTAGGTATCGAGGAAAATGGATTCTGGCTTCAAAAGGTACACCTCTTCTGATGATTAAATGGAAAAATTACCTTATCCAGTTCTGGCAATGTTATTTTTCTCTATGGTCTCAACCAAGAAGAATCCATATTAATCAATTCTCAAACCA